AATTGAAATGATTGAAGTTTTTCTATTTGGAATCGTGTTAGGTTTAATTCCTATTACTTTGGCTGGATTATTCGTAACTGCATATTTACAATACAGACGTGGTGATCAGTTGGACCTTTGATTAATTAACATCTCTTTTTTTGATTGACCTCCTCTTTTCTTTTCTTTAATCCACAGGAGGTCAAATTACACTGAAATAACTTCACTAACTTGAACAGCAATCTGAATTTGACCTAACAAGAACGGAATCACGCTCTGTAGGATTTGAACCTACGACATCGGGTTTTGGAGACCCACGTTCTACCGAACTGAACTAAGAGCGCTTTCTTATCACAATAGAGAAGACTGTGATTCTTTTTGTAACCCCCATACATCTTGCATGCATATACTATCATACATATATAGTATCATAAAATGAAAGATTATGTATGTCCAATTTAATCGATCTCAATTGATCCCTCGTTACTGCTCAGAGGAGAAGTAATAGGTAGGGATGACAGGATTTGAACCCGTGACATTTTGTACCCAAAACAAACGCGCTACCAAGCTGCGCTACATCCCTTTCAATTGGTCTACAGTGTCATTGTAAAGAATCCCTGTCTTGTTTTCCATATCGTTATTTCTTCCATTAATATACACAACTTATCTTGTCATTTCTTCTTTTTTTTTTTTGGTCTCATATCATATAACATATAATAATAATAAAAGATTTATATACATATGAAATATGAAATCCACCGTAAAAAAAAAAAATGAATAGTTTTCGGGAATGCTCAGGAAGAAAGGGACGTATTTTTCTCTTTTAATAAATAAGAAAAGGAAACAAAATTTTATCCGCCGAATCATTGTACATTTCAATTTGAATTAGGGATTCCGCGTACAAATACAAGTAGTCCTTAACTACATATGCATCTGATCATATATGTATTACCATTATGTATTACAATAAAGAAGGAGAATTTTCAATGCGAGATCTAAAAACATATCTCTCCGTGGCACCGGTACTAAGTACTCTATGGTTCGGGTCTTTAGCAGGTCTATTGATAGAGATTAATCGTTTCTTCCCGGATGCGTTGACATTCCCTTTTTTTTCATTCTAGTTATTGACATGGGAAGGGTTGAAGAAGATTAGAGATACAATCAAATATCTGTGACTAATTACTCTCCCTCTCTTTTTTCTTTTTTTAGAAAGGTAGGAAAGAGAAAGAATAAAAGTGGATTCAACCTCAGCGAAACTCGGGTTCAGGCTCGAATTAACTTAATAATTAATAATAGAGTGAGAACGAAAATGGAAATGTGGGTCTAGGGTAACAGTATCATACAAGATACTTAAATAAAATACTGTACTGCAATTCTAAATAGAGTTAGAAATCATTGTATTACTTATTATTTTTATTTACTATTCGTTGCAACGAAATCTTTCATAATTAATTTGAATTGGATTTCGAGTTAGCAACTTCTTTTTTTTTTTTTTTCGTTCCTTTCTTCTTCGCTTCGGATCGAAAAAATAGAAGAGTTGAGTGAATCAAAAACCCAAAGGAGGTTCATGGCCAAAAGTAAAGATGTCCGAGTAACGGTTATTTTGGAATGTACCAATTGTGTCCGAAACGGTGTTAATAAAGAATCAACGGGCGTTTCCAGATATATTACTCAAAAGAATCGACACAATACACCTAGTCGATTGGAATTGAGAAAATTCTGTCCTTATTGTTACAAACATACGATTCATGGGGAGATAAAGAAATAGATCGAACCGAGTGCCTGTGTGTCACCCTTCCAAGGAACAGGAAAAATGACATATTATATATATAACATATGTTTAAATAGAAACAAATCTATATATAAACAAACCAAATCCTATTTCTTAATTCATTTGTGATTGTGATTTGACCGAAATAGGATTTTCGGGATAAGGAATAAACAAACCATGGATAAATCCAAGCGACCTTTTCTTAAATCCAAGCGATCTTTTCGTAGGCGTTTGCCCCCGATCCAATCGGGGGATCGAATTGATTATAGAAACATGAGTTTAATTAGTCGATTTATTAGTGAACAAGGGAAAATATTATCGAGACGAGTGAATAGATTGACCTTAAAACAACAACGATTAATTACTATTGCTATAAAACAAGCCCGTATTTTATCTTTGTTACCTTTTCTTAATAACGAGAAACAATTTGAAAGAACTGAGTCGACCGCTAGAACTACTGGTCTTAGAACCAGAAATAAATAGGCTTACTCTTCAATTGAATCAAAATTCCAATCCGAACTCAAACGCCGATTGATGTTTTGTTCGAAAAATCGGAGAATCCAGATTTGATTGTCGTGTCGTAAGACAAAAAAAAAAAAAAGAATCGGGGAAGAAGAAGAAATCTTTTTTTTTTATTGAACGCATTCGCTCATTTTGACGACTTTATCACTTTATCATATTTTATTATACTAATACTAATTTCTACTCTACCTTCCCGGAGTTCATTCTCCGGGGAACTCCATTTAAATT